TTGTCGGTAAAGAGGAATCAAATGATTCAAGTGGAGTTTTTTGTAACGTATCAATAAGATAGACCCATGCTGCGAGTTGTTTCATGCCATAAATAAACACGGACACTCAAAAAATCTGTTGGGCAGGCGGATTCACATCTCTTACAACCTACACAGTCCTCGGTTCTTGGTGCGGAAGCAATTTGCTTAGCTTTACATCCGTCCCAAGGTATCATTTCCAATACATCTGTGGGGCAGGCTCGTACACATTGAGTACACCCTATACATGTATCATAAATTTTTACTGAATGTGACATTGGATCTATAAATTCCAGTTTTGAGCATAAAAAATTTTCGATCTGGTAAAATAAAATTAGTAGTAAATGAATCATACATTTATATTGTAGACACCAGACGAAGCAGTGGTTTATCAAAATTTTAAGAATCAATATATTTCTAAATCTGTTCATGAGAAAAGTCCAAGAGACTTTGATTTCTCTTTCAACAACCATGATCATGCGAGTTGCACATGTGAATTCAAATTGACCAACAAATTGGTCAATATTTCAATATTAATTCAAAGTATTTATTCAATATGAAAATATTTATTATTCAATAGAACAATAGAAAATTAATTCAATATCAATACTAAATATATATATATATTTTATATATTTATAATATTATATATTTATAATATAATAATATAATAAAATATAATAATAATAAAATAATAAATAANNNNTATTATATTATATAAGATAATTATATAAGATATATAAGATATTATCATATTATTATATAATAATATGATAATTATAATAAAATTATTAATAAAATAATAACATATTAATTCTAATAAAATTAGATTGGAATAAATTTAAATTTAATATAAAATATCAATTTATTTATAAACTGATATTTTTAATATGTATTAAATATTTTATACATATATATTATTAAATATTTAATATAATATCTAATAGATTAATATTCTATGTGATATTATGTATCTTATGATCATAACTAATTATTCAACAAATTCGATTGATTGATACGAGTTGATTTTCTGTTACGATGGATTGATGAAACAATAGCTAGCCCAATAGCTGCTTCAGCAGCCGCAACAGCTATAACAAAGATTGAGAAAATGTCGCCTTTTAATTGGCGACTATCAAATATATCAGAAAATGTTACGAGATTGATATTAACCGAATTGAGTATAAGCTCAAGACACATAAGTGCTCTAACCATCTTTCGACTTGTGATCAATCCATAGATACCGATAGAGAATAAATAGACACTCAAAAAAAGTACATGCTCGAACATCATTGACTAACTCCTTATCAATCTCGATTCATTTCAATATGAACAACAATTCAACCGATTCGATTGATTAGAATAGAACGATTACAGAATAAAAGAAGGTATTGGCAATAGATAGGTTTAATTAAAAACCTTATAAAAACCTTAAACCTTTTCATTTATTTTATTTATTTAGAATTTATAAATCTTAGAATTAAATTCTAAGTATTTATTATTGACGAGCCATAGTAATTGCACCTATCAAGGAAACTAAAAGAATTATGGAAATGAGTTCAAACGGAAGATAAAAATCTGTTGATAAATGAATACCCATTTGTTGAATGTTACTTATTAGGTCCTGTTCTATAATCTGGCTTGATCTTGTAGTCCAAAAAATTCCGTACCATGACGTATCTGGGATAATAGTAATTAGTGAAAAAAGAATACTTGTACAAACCAGTGAAGTGACCCCATCTCCAATGGTCCAAAAATAGGAATCATTGGAATATTCTGAACCATTCATGAACATTACAGCAAATATGATTAAGACATTTATGGCTCCAACATAAATAAGGAGCTGTGCGGCAGCTACAAAATAGGAATTCGATAGAATATAGAATAAGGATATACAAACAAGAACCAATCCCAACGAAAAGGCAGAAAAAATGGGATTGGTAAGTAATACTACTCCCAGACCTCCTAATACAAGAACTGATCCAAAAAATACTACAAGAATATCATGTATTGGTCCAGGTAAATCCATTATTAAAATGATAAATTAATAAATAAGTCGAAATATTTCATGACCTTACTAAATGGTCCAGGAAAGGAAAAGGGGTTGCCCCATTTTTTTTTCTTGTATATGATACATTCCTAATTGAATTAAAACTTTTTTTTTTTATATGGATTAATGTAGATATAGATAAAATTATCGAGAAAAGAGTAATGGGGATTGTATATTTCGAAATCATCACGAAAAATATATTCTCAGTTTAAATCAAAGAATAATTCTCAACAATCAATAATTATTAGTTATTATTTGTAGTTACTGACCAAACAAAATAAAAAAAAGCTTGGGTCTTTTATATCAAAACAAAATCTTAGTAATTGGTAATCGTTCTTGAATCAAAGGGTTTATCTTTGTCTATTTTGATTTGAGTCGAATTCATAACTGTTTGAATTGTGTAATCTCCAATTATTGACATTGGTAACCGACCCAAAGCAATTTGATTGTAATTCAATTCGTGACGATCAGAAGTAGAAAGTTCATATTCTTCAGTCATTGATAAACAGTTTGTTGGACAATACTCGACACAATTACCACAAAATATACAGACCCCAAAATCAATACTATAATTAAGCAATTGTTTTTTTTTAATATCTCTTTCAAATCTCCAATCAACAACGGGTAGATCTATCGGGCATACACGAACACATACTTCACAAGCAATACATTTATCAAATTCAAAGTGGATTCGACCACGGAAACGCTCTGATGTGATCGATTTTTCATAAGGATATTGAATAGTTATAGGTAAACGATTTGTGTGGGATAAGGTAATTACGAAACTTTGACCAATATACCTTGCAGCTCGTATTGTTTGTTGACTATAATTCATGAACCCAGTCACCATAGAGAACATATTGTAAATATCCAGGAATAAATTGATGTTTCTTTCTCTTGTTTGAAAGAGGTTATGAATCTGGAATATCGTTATCGTATTTTCTTATTTATAGTGAAACAAGTTGGGAAGAAGTTGTCAATAATAGATTACCTAAAGAAATAGGTAAAAGAAATTTCCATCCAAGATTTAATAGCTGGTCCATTCTTATCCTAGGCAAAGTCCATCTTGTTGTGATAGGAATGAACAGAAACAAATAAGTTTTAGCTAATGTAATAAAGATACCAATTGTAATTCCAAAAACTCCGGCCATTTTATTTATTCCGAAAAGTTCAGGAATAGATATGTACGGAATAGAAAAATTCCACCCACCTAAGTAAAGAACTGTTACAAATAATGAAGAAAGTAATAGATTTAGGTAAGAAGCAATATAAAATAAACCGAATTTGATACCTGAATATTCGGTTTGATAACCTGCTACTAATTCCTCCTCTGCTTCCGGTAAATCAAATGGCAATCTCTCACATTCGGCTAGAGAAGAAATTAGAAAAACAATAAATCCTATAGGTTGACGCCACAGATTCCACCCCCAAAAACCATATTTTGACTGTGCTTCAACTATATCAACTGTACTTGAACTATTAGATAATCATAGTCGATAATAACATCACTGTTCCCATCGCTATTACAAAACCGTACATGAAACTTCAGCTTCATACGGCTCCTCTATGGCCAAAAATAAATGTAAGGACTGGTTCGGTATTTTCACCCTCTTTGGAGGATAGATCGAATAAAGATACATCGGAGAGTCCCAAATTAGACCAATGGAATTCTGTCTGCTAGAATAAGAAAAAAGTGCTTCCGAATTGATCTCATCCTTATAATGATAATTTTTCTTTGTTCGGTAATAACTTAATCTTTCAATAAAATATTCGTTATCAATATATATATAGGCATTAGTTCATGAATAATGATAAGAATTCCATATGTATGAATACGGATATAGGAAAGAAAGAATAAATAAGGATCTTTTTTTATTTTATAAAAATTTTTATTCATTCATTCGATTATTGCATTCCATTCCATTTCTTTTGTTCCTGTTCTTCTGTCTCAGAAGAAAAGAAGGTATTTAGAAAAAAAAATAAAGGATTAATTCGTTCTTGATAGTCATTTCTTTAATCAGTGAATAGGAGCATACTCGAGATCGGAATCGTAGGGAGATACTTCTTGATCATTTCTACCAACTTAAAGCCCTTATTATGATTCGTTTTATGCAGAAATATCTCTTTTTTTGATACCTTACATTATCCCCATTACTAATCCTTTGTGTACCTTGGTGTTCCTAACTGTCCACCGATTTTTGATTGATCCCCGGTATGTTAATACATACAAGACAGTAGTGGAAACTCCATACAGTTGATCTTTTGCACCCGCTTCAAGATATGATGACTAATCAAAGAATCTCAATCTTGGGGTAAACAGTTTACGCTGCTTATGTTTACTTTAATTTCATTCTTGTACATAGGGAATGAGATTTTCTCTTCTTACTGCAAATTTATAAGCTGTTTTGTTTCACTCATATAACTATCTGGTTTAACTCATCGATGAATAAAAAAAATATCTATTCAATACATTCAACCTCTTTTCTTTATTTATTTCTAGGAAAGAGGTAAAAGTTCATGTTCCAACGAATCACACGTAGAGATATTGATAAGACACATAGAGTTAATGGTATTTCATAACTAATAGATTGAGCAGCAGCTCGTAGACCACCTGAAAAAGAATATTTATTATTCGATCCATATCCTGACATAAGAAGCCCAATAGGGGCAATACTTGAAATGGTGATCCATAAAAAAACACCTATACTGAGATCACCTAAAACAAGGCGGTATCCAAAAGGAATTACTAAATAACTTAGTAGAATTGATATGACCGCTATAGACGGTCCGAGACTAAACAAACGAATATCTCCTCTAGATGGGAGTAGGTCCTCCTTAAAAAGTAATTTTGTCCCATCTGCTAGAGCTTGAAGAATTCCCAACGGACCAGCATATTCAGGCCCAATACGTTGTTGTATCGTTGCAGATATTTCTCTTTCTAACCACACAATTACTAGTACCCCTATTATGATTCCAAATATAAGGGTAAAAATGGATACAAACATCCATATGAGTCCATAGATTTCTTTTATGGATTCCGATGTAGAAAAAGAATTGATAGCTTGTACTTCTGTCGTATCAATTATCATTTCAACGATCAACTTCTCCCATAATGATATCTATACTACCTAGTATCGTCATGATATCAGCCAATTTCATTCTTTTAACTAGCTGAGGAAGAATTTGCAAATTGATGAAACCGGGTGGACGAATTTTCCATCTCCAGGGGAAAATGCTATTATCCCCTATCAAATAAATTCCTAATTCTCCTTTTGGGGCTTCTACTCTGACATAAAGTTCTTGTTTCGACAATTCAAAATTGGGTGAAGGTTTTTTACTAATAAATCTATATTCAAAATCATTCCATTCGGAATTTTTTGCTCTATCAAAGCGTCGGACTTCTAAATTCTCATAGGGACCTCCAGGAATTCCTTCTAGAGCCTGTTGAATAATTTTTATAGATTCCCCCATTTCACCTATTCGTACTAAATAACGAGCTAATGAATCTCCTTCTTTTTGCCATTGGACTTCCCAATCGAATTCATTGTAACACTCATAATGATCAACCTTACGAAGATCCCATTGGATTCCAGAAGCTCGTAACATTGGTCCTGATAAACCCCAATTTATTGCTTCCTCTCCACCAATAATGCCCACTCTTTCAACTCGTTCCAAAAAAATGGGATTCCGTGTAATAAGTTTTTGATATTCAAAAACTCCTGTTAAAGAATAATCGCAGAAATCAAAACATTTATCTATCCAGCCATGAGGTAGATCAGCAGCTACTCCTCCGATGCGGAAATAATTATGCATCATTCGCATACCTGTGGCGGCTTCGAATAGATCATATAACAATTCTCTCTCTCTGAAAATATAGAAAAAAGGAGTCTGTGCACCGATATCTGCCATAAAAGGTCCAAGCCATAACAAATGAGAAGCTATACGACTCAGCTCCAGCATAATTACTCTGATATAACTGGCTCTCTGAGGTACTTGAACATTTTCCAATTGTTCTGGTGCATTTACCGTTATTGCCTCTGTGAACATAGTAGCTAAATAATCCCAACGTGTTACATAAGGAAGATATTGTATAATTGTTCGGTTTTCTGCTATTTTTTCCATCCCTCTGTGTAAATATCCCAATATGGGTTCACAATCAATAACATCTTCACCATCGAGAGTAACGATCAGTCGAAGAACACCATGCATTGATGGGTGGTGAGGACCCATATTGACTATCATGAGATCTTTTCTTGTAGCCGGTATAGTCATATTTTTTCTTCCTTAATTCATTATTCCACGAATTCCTCAAAACGAGGTTCATCAAAATGAAAAATCTAATAAAATAACTATTAAAAAAAAAATTAAAACGATTAAATTAACTAGTTTTTGGCTCCCGAATATCCAACTGATCCATTAATTTCTTATAACGGACTCTATTTTTCTTTGACAAATAAGCCAGGAGCCGTTGACGTTTTCCCAGAATTATTCGTAGACCTCTTTGCGATAAAAAATCTCTTTTGTGCAATTCCAAATGTGAAGTAAGTCTACGTATCTTACTGGTGAAACTTAATACTTGAAATTCGACAGAACCCTTGTTTTCTTCTTTTTCTTCTTGTGAAATAACTGAGATGAATGAATTTTTGATCATAAAAAAAATTTTCTATCTTTTTTCTTTCCCATGGATTTATTTTACTTTACCGAATCGATCAGGAAAAATAAAAATTATAATATTTATGCCAGTTATTTTAATCTAGTACACACAAAAATTGTGATTTTTTCCTATATTTCTACATTCATGGAAGAGAATGATTTCTTTGTACCTAAAAGGATTCTGCCGATTTCGTCCTAGATCCAATTGAGTTGATACGCCATTAAATCCGTGTCATGTACCAGAATGTAATACAACGTATATGTATATCTTTCGGCTTTCATCTACCAAAAAATATCACAGATATAGGAAATATACTATTAACAAATTCTGAATCGTGGATACATATATATCCTTGACATACTGAAACGACTGCCATTATTGGTATTAAACCAATAGCGATTCATACAAGCTAAATCTTCTAATCGGTAATTGGGCCAAAGAAACAATTTGCATTTAATGAATTTATTTGTATCTGTATTAGTATTAAAATGCTTGTCCTCATTCAAAAATTTTCCAGAGTTTCTTATGTTGCTTTCATTGCAAAATACTAGATTTCTATCCAAAAAATTCCAATTACGAGAATTAAAACAAATTAGAATTCTCAATTCTCTACGACGTCTAGGAGATAGAATATTTTCAGGAACAAAGAAATCATAATTACTTTTGTCTCCATCCACAAGCATATTGCCGTGTCTTGCAACGGATTTATCAAAATTCTTCTTATCAACATATCTTTTTTTTATGCATTTTCTGTTAGTTTGGTGCTTAATTTTATCGATCAATGAAATACCTAGGGTTTGATATATAATAAATTTTCCATCACTTTTTATAGATAAACGAATCGGTTCGATAATCAATATCCCTTTTTTTATCAATTCTGTAAGAGCTAGATCTTTCTGAATTAGCATTCCATCCAAGCGCATCTCTCCTCTTTGAATCGAGGATATAGCAATTTTCCTTGGATTTATCAGTCTAAGTAGGAGACAATATACTTTGATATTATTGATCATTCTTTTATTCAAGGAGTCATCCCATCTTAATTGAAAAAGGAAATATTTTTTCAGGAATAAATCTAGTTCTGCTTCCTTCTTTTTCTTGGATTGTTTTTTCTTTTTACCTTTTTTAATGTCTGATCTCGCGTAATTGTCTTCAACATTTTTTTTTTTGTTTTGTTTTCGTAGATCTGATCCAAGATTTTCTTGTCCCTGTTGTTCGTTTTTTTCTTGGTTGGAATTTTCTAATTTAAGATATTCTTTTTGATTAGATGATATCTGAAGATTTTTTTTTTTATTTTGATTTATGTTGATGCTTTTATTTTGACTAATATTTTCATAGAAATAAAAATTAAAAAGAAGTAATTTGATTGGTATGATCCATGGTTTAATCCTATATGCATCAAAGAGTGGCACAAATTCTGGGAAGAACTGGGGTTCTAGATTTGATATGGTACGATAAACCTTTTCTTGATTCATTCCCATCCAATCAAAAAAGTGTTTTTTTTGATTGGATGGTTTAATTCCTTGATGAATTGTAAGAGAAAAAATATCTTTTTTTTTCAATTTTTTGATAATTTTGTTTTCAGTCTTAGTATTTTTCTCAATTTTGGTGCTGATATGCGTATTGGTCCAGGTCTCAATGTCGATATTTTTTCTAAGACAAATATGGAGAATTTTACAATCAAAATATTTTCTATCCAGATTTTTATGTGTAGCAATAATATATTCCTTTTCTAGATAATTACTAATAGGTATACTTACCAATACATAAAATGATTCGGGTTTCAGTGTATTGAAATTGTATGGAATTTCTTTGTCTCCTTTTACTTGTAATGTTGATTCATAAATATATGAGTCCTTCCTATTCCCATAATTCATATATTTATGTGATAAAAGATAATATCTGTAGTGTTTTTTAAATTTTTCTTTTTGACTCGTCAATGAATCCACTGCCACCGCATAGTAATTTTGTTTCATGTAATGAATTAATTGGTCTTTTTCTTTTTTATGTGAATCAAATTTAATTGAGTTTTTATTTTGAATCGTAGAACGTTGGTTGATTCTATTTCGCCATTTTTGAGGTACTAATCGAGACCATTTTGTCTGAGATAAATTGTATTGATAATGTCCCTTTAACCAGTTTTTCCATTTATTTTTTCCAGACTTATAAATTTTCTTTTGCTTTGATTTGGAATCAAATATCCCTCGTGTCATACAATAATCCTTGATTTTATCCTTAATAAAAGAATGGGTCCTGGGATATTGAAGTACAGATCTCAAGTGATACTTGTTAAGTAATTGGGTTTGTGATAATTTGTAAAATACATATGCTTGGGACAAGGAGGATAAATCATAATTATAATAATAATAAATATTTGAATTATTATTACTGATATTAGTATTAGAAAACGATTTTTTTATAGTCGAAATAAAGTTCATTGTATTTTTATCTGTTTCATCAATTCCTTCTCGATTTGCTTCATCGTTGTAAATCGATTTTGTGATAATTTTTTTTGTTGATTCAAAGAAAAGTTGTGCATTGATCCTAAAAATAGTAATCGTACGTAGAAAGATATCTATGTATATTTTTTCAATGAATGATTTCATAAAAAAATTTAATTTACGTATAAATCGGATCTTTTTTCTTTTAAATATCTGCAAAATATGTTTCTGTGATTCCGATTTTTTATCATCACAAGTTAGAACTATTTTTTTCTTGTCTTTTGTGATTCCTTCTAGTTCTATTTGATTCCTGATTGTGACTGTCCTATCAGCAAGATCCTTTAGTTTTTTTTCTATGAGTGAGTAATTTTCCCAATTCATGGATCGAATTCGAATGGTTGATTCGCGAATAATCTTATTATTTATTTTAGAATCTCTTACATTTTCATTCGGTTTATATACTTTTACCTTCCTCAATTCAAATAAGAAAATGGGGTTTACTTTTTCAAGTTCCTTCATTTTTTGTTTTATAACTAGAACTATTTTGATAACCCATCTTTTTTTTTCTTTAAAAACTTTTAGAACGAAAAAAAAATTCTTTTTTACTTTTCTAATTATTTTTCTAATTTTTTTTTGGAGTTCTTTATAAATGGGTTCAAAAAAAGAAGGTCGTTTTCGGGGAGAACCAAAAGGAACTTCCGCTTCCATTCCCCAAATTGTTAAAAAACAAAAATCTTCTTTTTTTCTTTTTTTTTTCATTGGATCTCTATGATGAGATCGTATTTTAGATCTTCGCCAAGGTTTAAGAAAGAAAGGAAATAGAATCTTTATCTGAATACCGTCTGTTAACCAATTTTTGGGAAATTCTGTTTCCGATAATTGAACACCATTATAGGTGCATTTAACATGTATTTCTCTATTCCATTGCTTCAAATCCTCATACCACTCGGGGAATTGGAATAATAACATACGGCCAATATTTTTAGCTATTATCAATGAAGGCAATACAATGTATTTTCTAAGAAAGGATTGGGTTACTAACATTGAACCTCTTATTGCTTGAGCAAATATAATGTTATCCCAAGTTTCTGATATTGCTATCCGTTCATTTTCCTCTTTTTTCTCCTCGTTTTTTTTTTTCTTTTCTTTTGTCTCTTCCTCCTCAAAATTGGAAATTTTCAATTCCGGTTCTCTCTCAACCGAATTCCTAAAAATTAGATTCATCATTTCAGAGATATCAAAAGAAGAAAAAAAAAATGTTTTGTCTATTCGATCCAAAAAAAGCGGGGAATGCGCATTTGCTTGAAACATTTCCAAAGTAACTGTTTTACGTCTTTGAGTACGCATGGATCCTTTTATTATATCCCTACGAAAATCCGATTGTTGCGAGTAGCGTATCAAAGCCACCTCTTCTGATTGATCACTATTACTAGTATTATCCGTATTAGTAATAGAATTGGTATTATTCTCATTATCAGTATAAATTACTACACGTTTGGCTTTTCTTGAACGAATTTCATGATCTTCCATCGATTTTTCTTCATTTTCTTCCTCCTGCTCTTCCAGAACATTGGTCAATTTATATGACCATCGAGAAACCTTTTTACTGATTTCTTCTATTCCAATAGATTCATTTCTAGTTGTTTGATCATTTGGATCAATTGTAATTATATCGAATACAAATTGCAAAGATTTTGCTTGACTTTCTAAATCAATTTTTCTTTGTTCTGCCAATAAAGAACAGTTTTTCAAACAAAAATTGGGTGTGAATTCAAAAGAAAATGAAGTTAAGAAATTAACAATATAATTAAAAAATGATTTACCACCATCAAGCGAATTCTTTTGATGTTCAAATTCTCGGAAATTATTAGGAAGTAGCTCATGGATCTTATTTATCCAAATACTTTTTATGGAATCTTCCATATAAGGGAAAAAATCATTCATGATTGTATGTAAATCAAATTTTTTTATTGCTCCACGGCATGGTCCACTCAATGAAGGATCATATGTTTTGATCAAGCATTCTTGTTCATTATCATGATTGCAAAATCTAGCCCTTTTTTCGAGCATATCTAGAGCAAGAAATCCCTTTTCTTTTTTTTCTTTTTCTAGAGCTTTTATTCGACTTATTAATTCATTGCTCAAGTTGTATTTTTTTTGTTCATTGGTATAAACCCAATAATTATACAGGTCTCCATGGGATAATTTCTTTGTCGTGTACAAAGAAATTTTTCGTTCTATCATTTCCGAAAAAGTCGATAAACTAGGTGGATATGTAAAAGATATTTTTTGTTTCCCATTACTTGGACATGTATAAAAAAAATATTGTGACATTTCATTTCGTACAGCATTTTCAAACCGATCATTTTTTATATATCGCAATGGACAATTCCATCGTTTATAATCGAAAAGAAAAGTCACAAGAGGTTTTTCAAACCAGAAATAAGTCTTTTCATTTTTCTCTTCTTTAAGTCTTCCCAATTCCCAATTATCTTGATACCTATCAAGATAAGAATCTTCGTAAACTGGGCTATCTTTATAGCATGTCTCTTTAAAGTGAAAGTGGAATTCCCCCTTTGTTTTTTCCTTTCCATTCACTCGGATCTCTTCCGTTTCATCTATTTTTTCCGGATCTTCCTGTTCTTCCGAACAAAGGGAAGGGTCTTCTTCGGCGGATCCCTCTTGTTCCTGTTTAGTCTCCTTCGTTTCGGAAGTTGTTTCTACATCGCTTTCTTCCTCACTTTCTCCCCTTTCTTCCATTTCTGAGGTTTCTTTCAGTTTCTTAGTGACAATAGGCGACGGCATTCTGCCTAAATAGTAGACACAGGTGATAAATAAGAGAATACTAAAGATTCGAGCCATAGAATTTCTCAATTCTGACACAAGGTACTTATTAGATCGAATAGAATGATTTTGCCGTATCCAGAATAATACCAATCCAACCCATTTCATGAATAAAATGTGACCAATTAACCAACCAACAAAACTACTTGTTACAAATAACATCTTGTTGTTGCATCGAAACATATAAATGTTGACTAATCTGGCTAACGTTGAACTTGGTAAAATGAAATGGTTGAATAATTGAAAAATTAGATTATTCAGGAATACACATTGAATGCTGAGATTACGCATTGAATTTCTGGTAGTAGATCCATAATAAAAAAAGTTTTTGTGATTGTTCCAGAAGAAATGAAACAAAAGATACGGTAGAACTAGGACAGTTATTGTATGAGGTCTACCCAATGCTAGATGCAGAGGCGCATAATAGATCGATATGAACATCATGAGCTGTCCCGTAATAAAACCAGTTGTTGCTGATACCTCCTTCTCGGTTCCT